TATGGACGGAGTTAATAATTTGGATAATATATCTAACCCCACTCCTTCCTGATTGAAGAAGGGAATTCCTACGGCCCCAACGAATAACGTAAATAAAACCAATACAAGCATAGGAAATAGCATAGTATTGTCCGATTCATAGGGATATGAGAAAGTTTTTTTAGTGTCAAAATGAGTAATACTAATAAAAGGCTGCACCATGCTTCTTACATTTTCATTACTATCAATTCGATATGTGTTTAAAAAAGGAACCCGTTCGTTGTTTTTCATCATTAATAAATCGAATAAACGAAAGTTTTTTTTCATAATTTTAGGTCCTTCTTTACCCCATAGAGACATTGAATAGAATGAGCTGCTTTTTTTGCCACTGTAATTTTGAAAATAAACATTTAAATGTCCCTCAAAAGTAAGTAAATAGATCCTAAACATATAAAAAGCAGTTAATCCTGCCGTAGAATAAGCTATTATTGCAAAAATTGGTGAATACAACCAACTATCATTAAGAATTTCATCTTTGGACCAAAAACAAGCCAGAGGTGGAATACCACAAAGAGAAAGTGTACCTAATAAAAAAGACATTTTTGTAATTGGTACATGTTTTCTTAAACCACCCATAAGAACCATATTCTGACTTTTATCTGGAGAATATCCAACAACAGCTTCCATCGAATGAATAATAGATCCAGATCCTAAAAACAACAGTGCTTTCGAATAAGCATGAGTAATCAAATGAAATAAAGCAGCTCGATAAGAACCCATACCTAAAGCTAACATCATATAACCCAATTGAGACATTGTAGAATAAGCTAAACCTCTCTTAATATCTTTTTGAGCAAGAGCTAAAGTAGCTCCTAAAAATAATGTGATTATACCTATCAAAGATATTATATTTAATATGTAAGGTATAACTATGAAAAGAGGAAGAAGCCTAGCTACAAGAAAAACCCCTGCTGCTACCATGGTAGCAGCATGTATAAGAGCCGAAATAGGGGTAGGCCCTTCCATGGCATCGGGTAACCAGACATGAAGGGGAAATTGAGCAGATTTAGCAACTGCGCCGGCAAATAATAGGAAGGCACAGAAAGTAACAAATAAAGTATTAACTTCATTATTATAAACCAAATTATTGAATATTTCAAACAAATCCCGAAATTCAAAACTACCTGTTATCCAATAAAAACCTAAAATTCCTAATAATAACCCAAAATCCCCGACACGATTAGTTACAAACGCTTTTTGACAAGCATTTGCCGCACTGGGTCGGGTGAACCAAAAACCTATTAATAGATAAGAACACATTCCAACCAATTCCCAAAAAATATAAATTTGTATTAAATTAGAACTAGTAACTAATCCCAACATTGAAGTATTGAAAAAACTCATATAAGCAAAAAATCTCACATACCCCCGATCATGAGACATATAATTGTCACTATAAATAAGAACCATAACCCCAACACTAGTGATTAATATTGACATAATAGAAGTAAGTGGATCAACCAAGGAACCAAACTCTAAAGAAAAATCATTATTGATGGTCCAAGACCATACATATTGATAGACAGAATTGTTATTTAGTTGCTGAATAAAGAAATGGGCTGAAAAAAGCAAAACTATACTTAATAATAAAACACTCGGAAAAGCCCACAGACGGCGAAGATTTTTAGTTGCCGTTGGAAAAAGTAAAAGCCCTGCTCCTATTAGCATAGGAACTGGAAGTGGAATGAACGGTATGATCCATGAATATTGATATGTATATTCCATATAAAAATAAATAAAAAAATTATCTTAATTAATTGTTTCTGATTCACCAGTTCTTATTTCTTTTCTTTTGAAAACGGTCGATTAATAACAAAATTAAGATATAAGATATATAAAATAAAACTTAAATAGAAGTTTACAGCCTTAATTTTTCGTAATCTTTCCAAACTACTTCAAATATTTCAAATGAAGATGAAGAATTAGGGTTAGTTAAATGATATGAAGAAGTTATGAGTAAAAAATAAATATGTACTTTAATTTATTATTAGTTTATTATTAATATTGTTAATGAAGATAAAAACGAAAAATTGTAATTTCGATCTAATTATTACGTATTACAATAATTTAGTTATACCTATAGAGCAAGGATAAATAATGACAGCAAAAAGGTAGAATCAGAGGACCCATAACTTGACTCATAAAACCTATTTTCCATAAAAAAACCTATTTATTGCAGTTTGGTTCGGTTATTCCCAATCATTAACTGGTTATTCCCAATCATTAACTAATGCTTATAGATGTCTTTCACATCCAACCGATGAACCTATTATAATTTTAAAATGGCAGTTCCAAAAAAGCGCACCTCGAGTTCAAAAAAACGTATTCGTAAAAATATTTGGAAAAGGAAAGGGTATTGGGCAGCATTGAAAGCTTTTTCGTTAGCGAAATCGCTTTCTACCGGTAACTCAAAAAGTTTTTTTTGTGTGACAAATAAATAATCAAACAAATAGACTGAATAATGTGAATTGGTCTAATTTTTGTTAGAATGGATTTCGAAGGTTTTTTTCTAAAATTTAAAAGTTATCAAGACTATAAATAATATTTATCTAATAATAATAGATAATAATCGAAATTACTATTTCATTTTTATTTAATTAAAAAAATTATTTACATTCTCTAATGTTTTAACCTGATCAATAACAATATAATAAGGTATTTTTTTGTTTGAAAAAGGAATAAACGCAAGTACAGGGTTTCACCTTTTTTTGGTATGTTTTATCATTTTCAAGATGGGGATTCTCACCTTCCCCATCGACTTGACCCGATAATCAATTTATTTTTTAGTTCGATCCATGGATCGAAGTCAAAATTATCTAGTTACATTACAAATGTTCCGTCTTATTTTCAGGAGACCATAAAGTAATAAACTATGAAACGAAAAACCCCGTTGTTACTTAAGTTAAAAAAAAGAATACTCTAAAATAAATAATAAACAAAAGATAAGATTATAAGAATAATTTATTAACGAAAAGGTTTAGCTTAAATGCCTGTTTTTGAAACAAATTTTTAGTCATCAATTTTAATGTTTCCTAAAAAAATATTGAATTAATCCGCTCAATCTCGACAATTGAATAAAAATAGGTTATTATGATTTCGAATAAGCCGCTATGGTGAAATCGGTAGACACGCTGCTCTTAGGAAGCAGTGCTAGAGCATCTCGGTTCGAGTCCGAGTGGCGGCATGGCTTTTTCTAAAAGAGTAAGCCCTATAATAAATTCAATTCGCTATTTCAATTCCTATAATTGAGGCCCCCTTTTAATAAATTTTATGATATTTTCAACTCTAGAGCATATATTAACTCATATATCCTTTTCGATCATTTCAATTGTAATTACAATTCATTTGATAACTTTATTTGTTGATGAAATCGTAGGACTATATGATTCATCAGAAAAGGGTATGGTCGCTACTTTTTTCTGCATAACAGGATTATTAGTTACTCGTTGGATTTATTTTGGGCATTTACCATTAAGCGATTTATATGAATCATTAATTTTTCTATCATGGGGTTTTTCCATTATTCATATGATTCCGTATTTTAAAAAACAGCAAACCCATTTAAGCGCAATAACGGCGCCAAGTGTTATTTTTACCCAGGGTTTCACTACTTCAGGTCTTTTAAATGAAATGCATCAATCCGCAATATTAGTACCGGCTCTCCAATCGCATTGGTTAATGATGCACGTAAGTATGATGGTGTTGGGCTATGCAGCTCTTTTGTGTGGATCATTATTATCACTAGCTCTTCTAGTCATTACATTTCGAAAATTCATAAGGATTTTTAGTAAAAGCAATAATTTATTAACTGAATCGTTTTCCTTTGGTGAGATTCAATACGTGAATGAAAGAAACAATGTGTTACAAAGCACTTCTTTGATTTTTTCTCAGAATTATTACAGATATCAATTAATTCAACAATTGGATCGATGGAGTTATCGTATTATTAGTTTAGGATTTATACTTTTAACCATAGGTATTCTTTCGGGAGCAGTATGGGCTAATGAAGCGTGGGGATCCTATTGGAATTGGGATCCAAAAGAGACTTGGGCATTTATTACTTGGACCGTATTTGCGATTTATTTACATATTCGAACAAATAAAAATTATGAAACTGTAAATTCTGCAATTGTGGCCTCAGTGGGCTTTCTTATAATTTGGATATGCTATTTTGGGGTTAATCTATTAGGAATAGGGTTGCATAGTTATGGTTCATTTACACTACCATCTAATTGAATTAAAGTACTTAACAACCAGAAGCCTAGGGCAGCATACGTATATATATGAAACTCTTATATAAACCATCAAGAACCATTTGAATCATTCCATATTCCATTACTTGATTCAAATGGTTCTCGAAAATGTCAAAAATATCTGGTTATATGGTTATAATAGAATTCCAACTTTTTTTTTAAAAAACTTAAAAGCAGAAATCAGAAAAGACTTTTTTTGTACAATGAACGATTTTTAAAAGCATCGTATTTTTAGATTTTTAATTTTGATTTATTGATAAAAACTATCTATAAAAAAAATTTGATACAATAGCTTCGACCTTGTCAACTGATAATGAGAAAACGAAATCGGGATAAATACCAATACCTATTACGGGTAAAAGGATAGAAATCGAAATAAATAACTCTCGCGGTCCAGAATCAAAAAAATAAGAATTTGGGGCATTAAAAAGCTTGTATCCATAGAACATCTGGCGTAACATAGATAATGAATAAATAGGAGTTAATATCATTCCAATTGCCATTACAAAAGTAATTAATATTTTTGTCATTAAAAGATATTTTTGGCTAGTAAGTATGCCAAAAAAAACTATCAATTCGGCAACAAAACCGCTCATGCCCGGTAATGCAAGCGAAGCCATTGATAAGATACTGAAAGTCGTGAATATTTTTGGAATTGAGATAGCCATTCCGCCCATTTCGTCGAGATAAACAAGTCGTATTCTATCATAACTTGTTCCGGCCAAGAAAAAAAGCGCAGCGCCAATAAACCCGTGAGAAATTATTTGTAAAATGGCCCCATTGAGTCCTGTATCGCTTATAGAACCAATTCCTATAATTATGAAACCCATATGAGATACAGAAGAATAGGCTATTCTTTTTTTTAAATTACGCTGGCCAGGAGATGTTAAAGCTGCATAGATAATTTGAATTGTGCCGACTATCATCAACCAGGGAGAAAATATAGAATGGGCGTGGGGTAATAATTCCATATTGATTCGAACCAACCCATAGGCTCCCATTTTTAATAAGATTCCGGCTAAAAGCATACAAGTACTATAATGTGCCTCTCCATGGGTGTCTGGTAACCATGTGTGTAGGGGTATGATCGGTGATTTGACAGCAAAAGCAATAAGAAATCCAATATAGAATATTATTTCCAGTGCTACAGGATATGATTGATTAGCTAATGTTTCCAAATTTAATGTCGGTTCATTGGAGCCGTATAAACCAATACCCAGAACTCCTATTAATAAAAAAACAGAACCTCCGGCAGTGTACAAAATAAATTTTGTAGCTGAATACAAACGTTTCTTTCCCCCCCACATGGATAGAAGTAGATAAACGGGAATTAATTCTAACTCCCACATGATGAAAAAAAGTAAAAGGTCTTGAGAAGAAAATGGTCCTATTTGACCGCTATACATTGCTAACATTAGGAAATGGAATAGTCGGGAATCTCGAGTAACGGGCCAAGCCGCTAAAGTAGCTAAAGTTGTAATAAATCCTGTCAGTAAAATGGGTCCTATCGAAATTCCATCTATTCCCAATCTCCAGTAAAAATCAAACAAATTGATCCATTTATAATTCTCCGTTAGTTGCATTAACGGATCATCCAATTGGAAACGATAACCGAATGCATAGGTTGTTAGAAGGAGTTCCGTTATGCATATACATAAAGTATACCACCGTATTACCTTATTTCCTCTATGAGGAAGAAAGAAAATTAAGGAACCCGCGGATATTGGCAAAACTACAACTAGCGTTAACCAAGGAAAATTATTCATAGTAAAAACAAAATAAACTTGGACCATAAAAACCCGTGCTCGAAATAAATATATTTTGAGCGCGGGTTTTTGTCGGTAAAGGTAAAAAAATCAAATGTATTCGAGTAGGGTTTTCTGGAACGTATTAATAAGCTAGACCCATACTGCGAGTTGTTTCATGCCATAAATAAACGCGAACACTCAAGAAATCCGTTGGACAGGCGGATTCACATCTCTTACAACCGACACAGTCCTCTGTTCTTGGAGCAGAAGCGATTTGCTTAGCTTTACATCCGTCCCAAGGTATCATTTCTAATACATCGGTTGGGCAAGCTCGCACACATTGAGTACACCCTATACACGTATCATAAATCTTTACTGAGTGTGACATTGGATCTATAAATTTTTAAACGTCAGAAATTTTCGATCTAGTAAACTTGTAAATGAATCATATATTTAGACACCAGATGAATCAATAATTTACCAGAAATTTTGAATCAATTTACTTCTGGATCGACTCGTGCGATAGAGCCAAGATACTTTGATTTCTTATATTTTCGAAAATATGAATTAAATTTAATGTATGATCATGTTAATTAGAATTTATAAATATTGTAATTTTTATGATTAATACTACTACTTAATTTAACAAATTCGATTGATTGATACGAGTTGATTTTCTGTTACGATAAATTGACGAAACAATAGCCAGTCCAATAGCTGCTTCAGCGGCGGCAATAGCTATAACAAAAATTGAGAAAATATTTCCTTTTAATTGCCGGCTATCAAAAAAATCAGAAAATGTTACGAAATTAATATTAACCGCATTTAATATAAGTTCAAGACACATAAGGGCTCTAACCATATTTCGGCTAGTAATCAAACCATAGATACCGATAGAAAATAAGTAGGCACTCAAAACAAGTACATGCTCGAGCATCATTGACTAACTCCTGATCAATTTTGAGTCATTTCAATATGAACTGAACAACAATTCAACAGATTCAATTGACTAGAATATATAGTGCGGAACAAAGGAATATATTGTATTAGTAATAGATTACATAAAATAATTTTTATTTTGACTTTTAGACATAACCAATTTAAAAATTGAAGATAAAAAAATGTAATAACACAGAACAGAGTTTCATTTTGATTACTGTTGCTAATTCTAGAGATTTATTACTGGCGCGCTACGGCAATTGCGCCTATTAAAGCGACTAAAAGAATTATCGAAATGAATTCAAATGGAAGAAAAAAATCTGTTGATAAATGAATTCCAATTTGTTGACTATTACTTATCAAATCTTGCTCTATAATCTGGTTTGATCTTGTAGTCCAAATAATCCCGTACCATGACGTATCCGTAATAGTAATCATTAGTAAAACAAAAATACTTGTACAAACAGGCAAAGTAATCCCAGCCCCCACAGTCCAAAGATTAAAATCTTTGTAATATTCTGAACCATTCATAAACATCACAGCAAATACAATTAAAACATTTATAGCTCCCACGTAAATAAGAAGTTGTGCAGCAGCTACAAAATAGGAATTTAAAAGAATATAGAATAAGGATATACAAACAAGAACCAGTCCCAACGAAAAAGCAGAATAAATGGGGTTGGTAAATAATACCACACCTATACCTCCCAGTATAAGACCCGATCCCAGAAAGATTAAAAGAAAGTCATGTATTGGTCCAGGCAAATCCATTATATGTAAAATAAGAGATAAATAAATCGAAATGTTTTTCATGACTTTATTGAGACCCGACCAGAGTTTTTTTTATAATTTTTGAGAAATTCCTAATTAAATCCTAAGAGATGTGACTAAATGTAGGTACAATTATTGGGCTAATTTTTTTATTCTTTATCTGAATCTGAAGGAATAGTTCTAATCCGAAATTTTGTATTTCGAAATATATCGAAATATATACAGATATATTAATTAATAAATTTTCAATCAAAATTAAGACTCGATTCTTATCAACCAATCAATAGGTTGAATTTGTAGTTATTGACCAAACAAAATGAAAGAACCCCGAATTGAATTTCTTTAAATTCGATTTAGATCAAAACCGAACCTTAGTATTTTTAAAGGAATTGAAAATTATTCGGGAATCAAGAGGGTTACTTATTTTTTATTTGAGTCGAATTAAAAATTGTTCGAATTGTATAATCGTCAATTACTGACATTGGTAAACGACCTAAAGCAATTTGATTATAATTTAATTCGTGACGATCATAAGTAGAAAGTTCATATTCTTCAGTCATTGATAAACAATTTGTTGGACAATACTCAACACAATTACCACAAAATATACAGATTCCGAAATCAATACTGTAATTAAGTAATCGTTTCTTTCGAATATCTGTTTCCAATTTCCAATCAACAACGGGTAGATCTATAGGACATACACGAACACATACTTCACAAGCAATACATTTATCAAATTCAAAATGAATTCGACCACGGAAGCGCTCCGCGGCGATTAATTTTTCATAAGGATATTGAATAGTTACGGGTAAACGATTTGCGTGAGATAAAGTAATTATGAAACTTTGACCAATGTACCTTGCAGCCCGTACTGTTTGTTGACCATAATTCATGAACCCAGTTACCATAGAAAACATATCGTGAATCTATATATATATGAATAATTTTATGTTTGTTTATTTCTCTTGTTTGAGACAAGTTAGGAATATAGAATATTCCTTTACAGCGAAAATAGTTGGGAAGAAGTTGTTAATAATAGATTACCGAGAGAGATCGGTAAAAGAAATTTCCATCCAAGATTTAATAGTTGGTCCATTCTTAGCCTCGGCAAAGTCCATCTTGTTGTGATAGGAATGAATAAGAACAAATAAGTTTTAGTTAATGTAATAAAGATACCAATCGTAGCTCCAAAGACTCCACCCAGTTTATTTATTTCAAAAAACTCAGAAACATATATGTCTGGAATAAAGATATTCCAACCTCCCAAGTAAAGAACTGTTACAAATAATGAAGAAACTAATAGGTTTAGATAAGAAGCAACATAAAATAAACCAAATTTGATACCCGAGTATTCGGTTTGATAACCTGCTACTAATTCTTCTTCTGCTTCTGGTAAATCAAAAGGTAATCTCTCACATTCTGCTAGGGACGAGATGAGAAAAATGATAAACCCTATAGGTTGACGCCACAAATTCCACCCCCCAAAACCATATTTTGATTGCGCCTCAACTATATCAATTGTACTTGAACTGTTAGATAATCATAGTCGGTGATATCATCACTATTACCATCGCTATTACAGAACCGTACATGAGATTTTCACCTCATACGGCTCCTTGAAGGCCATAAATAAATCTAAGGACCGGGTAAGTATATTTTATCTTGATATGTTTGTAGGGTGGACAAACTTTATTGGACGGCCCAAAATTAGACCCATAGAATTCTGTCTGTTATAATTATTAGTTTTATATAATTATTATTTTTTTATTAAATAAATTAATAATAAAACAAAGTACTTTTGAATTGATCTCACTCCTTCTTTAATAATTTCAATTCTTCGTTGTTGAGTAATAACTTAATTCTTCAATAAAATACTTCTTATAGAAATATAACTAACCCGTCGTTTTTACTTACGAAAAAGAGTTCCATATTAATTCATGAATTATGATACATATTCTATATATATATGAATATGGAAGAAGATAAAAAAGATATTTTTTTATTGGGATTGGGTTTCTTTCTCTCTTTTTTTTTTTCGTTTCTATTCTTCTTTCTATTTCTTAAAAAAGAGGACTTACAAAATAAAGGATTTTTTCGTTCCCAATAGTTATGTATTTAATCAGTGGATAGGAGCATACTCTGGATTGGAATCGTGCCTTGGGGAGTACTGCCTAATAATTTCTACCAATTTTAAGCCCCAATTAGTATTCGTTGTTTGTATATTATGTAAAAATGTCCTTTTGGATAATTTACATAATTTCCATTTACATTACAAATCCGTTATATATCTTGGTGTTTCTAACCATCCACTCGTTTTTGTTCAACCCCCCGCTATGATAATACATGTATGTTAAGTTAATACATACAAATGATAGTGAAAACTCAATACGGTGGGTCTTTTGAGCCCGCTTCAAGTCAGGATGGACTAATCAACCAATCTTGGGGTAAACAATTTATTATGTTTATTTCCGCTTAACTCTTTAACTCTTATACATGGAAAATGAGACTCAATATTTTTACTGCGAATTTATATATTCTAAATTATATAATATATATAAGCTGTTTTCTTTCACTCATATAACTATTTGATTTAATTCTTCAATCCGAATAAGGAATAAAAAAAATGAAGATATCTAACTCTACTCAACTCATCCCACCGCTTTCCTAGAAAGGAAGAGTTCAGAAAGTTTTAGATTTATATATCAACGAATCGCACGTAGAGATATTGATAACACACATAAGGTTAATGGTATTTCATAACTAATTGATTGAGCAGCAGCTCGTAGACCACCTAAAAAGGAATATTTATTATTTGACCCGTATCCTGACATAAGAAGTCCAATGGGAGCAATACTTGAAATGGCAATCCATAGAAAAACCCCAATATTGAGATCTGCTAAAACAAGGTGATAACCAAATGGAACTACTAAAAAGCTTACTAAAATGGATATAACTGCTATGGATGGACCGATACTGAATAAACGAGTATCCCCTCTAGATGGAAAAAGATTCTCTTTGAAAAGAAGTTTTGTCCCATCTGCTAGAGCTTGAAGAACTCCCAAAGGGCCGGCGTATTCAGGTCCAATACGTTGTTGTATTCCCGCGGATATTTCTCTTTCTAACCATACAATTACCAGTACGCCCAGTGTGATTCCCAATACAAGAGTCAAAATAGGAATAAGTAACCATATAATTCCATAGACTCCCTTTAAAAATTCCAGTCTAGAAAAAGAATCGATATCTTGTACTTCTAGTGTATCAATTATCATTTCAACGATCAACTTCTCCCATAATGATATCTATACTACCTAGTATTGTCATAATATCAGCCAATTTCATTCTTTTAACTAACTGAGGAAGAATTTGCAAATTAATAAAACCCGGCGGTCGGATTTTCCATCTCCAAGGAAAACCACTCCGATCCCCTATCAGAAAAATCCCTAATTCTCCTTTTGGAGCTTCGACTCGTACATAAAGTTCTTGTTTCGGCAATTCAAATGTAGGAGAAGGTTTTTTACTAATAAAGCGATATTCAAAATCATTCCATTCTGGATTCCTTTCTCTATCAAAGTATCGGATTTCTAAATTCTCATATGGTCCCCCCGGAATTCCTTCAAGAGCCTGTTGAATAATTTTTATGGATTCTATCATTTCACCAATTCGTACTAGATAACGAGCCAACGAATCCCCTTCTTTTTGCCACTGTACTTCCCAATCAAATTCGTCATAACACTCATACTGATCAACTTTACGAAGATCCCATTGTATTCCGGACGCTCGCAGCATTGGTCCTGATAAACCCCAATTTATTACTTCCTCTCGACCAATAATGCCTACCCCCTCGACTCGTTCTAAAAAAATAGGATTGCGTGTAATAAGCTGTTGATATTCAGCAACCCTTATTAAAAAATAATCGCAGAAATCCAAACATTTATCTATCCAGCCATGAGGAAGATCAGCCGCTACCCCTCCGATCCTAAAATAATTATGCATCATTCTCATACCGGTGGCAGCTTCGAATAGATCATATACTAATTCTCTTTCTCTGAAAATATAGAAAAAGGGAGTCTGTGCACCAATATCCGCCATAAAAGGGCCAAGCCATAACAGATGAGAAGCTATACGACTCAACTCCAACATAATTATTCTGATATAGCTGGCTCTTTTAGGTACTTGAATATTTCCCAGCTGTTCCGGTCCATTTACCGTTATTGCTTCTGTGAACATAGTAGCTAAATAATCCCAACGTGTTACATAAGGCAAATATTGTATAATTGTTCGGTTTTCCGCAATTTTTTCCATCCCTCGGTGTAAATAACCCAATATTGGTTCACAGTCAATAACATCTTCACCATCTAGAGTAATGATAAGTCGAAGAACACCATGCATTGATGGGTGTTGGGGACCCATGTTGACTACCATGAGATCTTTTCTTGTAGCTGGTATATTCATAGGTTTTTCCTTAATTCATTCTTTCATGAATTGCTGAAACAAAAAAAAGTTCATTCAAATTCAAGATCTAATAAATCAAATAATTCAAAATGCTTCTTCAAATTAACGAGTTTTTAATTCCCGAATATCCAACCGATTAATTAATTCTTTATAACCTATTCTATTTTTCTTTGACAAATAAGATAGCAATCGTTGGCGTTTTCCCAAAATTTTACGCAGACCCCTCTGAGATAAATAGTCTTTTTTGTGTAATTGTAAATGTGAAGTAAGTCTTCGTATCCTATTGGTGAAACTAAATATTTGAAATTCAACAGAACCCCTGTTTTCTTTTTTTTCTTCTTGTGAAATAACTGAGATGAATGAATTTTTTACCATAAAATGAAACCCCGTCTTTTTTTAATTTAAGATATTTTGATTGATAGATATCTTTATTGATCAGTAATAATAATGTTACTTGTTTTAGTTTGGTATAAACAATAATCTTAATTTCGCTTTAATTTCGAATTTGATTAAATCAATCCGATTTTAATTTTAAAATTCGATTTGAAAAGGTATACATTGAAAAGGTATACAAAAGGCTTATTGGTTTCCGTATTCAAAAAAAATAAAAATGTAGTTCTAAAATCAGAAGATTTTATTGATTCAGTTCTTTTCTAGATCGAATTGATATGTCATTGAATTAGTATCATGTATCAGAATGGAATGTAAAACAATGAATGTGTGCACTTTTTTGTCGTCATAGACTCGCTGCGATATGTGAAAGATAACAAAAATTTACTATTAATGAATTTTCAATCGCGGATACATATGTATCCTTACTATACCGAAACGACTGCCGTTATTGCTATCAAACCAATACCGATTCATACAAGCTAAATCTTCTAATCGATAATTGGGCCACAGAAATAACTTTAATTTAATAAGTTTTTTTTTATATCCTTTGCTTTTATCCAAAACCGGATGGTTTACCTTATTCCCATTCCCCAATGCTGAATTTTTATGCATATCATTTCTATTCCTAGAATTGAAACAAATTAGAATTCTAAATTCTCTCCGAAGTCTCGGTGATAAAAGATTTTCAGGAACAAACAAATCATAATGGTTTTTATCTCTATTTTCAGTCATCTTTTTATATTTGGTAATGATTTCATCAGAATTCTTATCAACATCGGTTTTTTCTCGGTATTTTTGATTCATTTTGTGTTTACTTTGATGAACCAATGAAATACCAATGGTTTGATACATAATAAATTGCCCATCATTTTTTATAGATATACGAATTGGTTCAATAATCAAAATTCCTCTTTTGATGAATTCCGTAAGAATTAAATTTTTCTGAATCATCAGAATATCAAGACTCATTTCTCCCCTTTGAATAGAGGATATGGTTATTTCTCGTGGATTTATTAGTCTAAGCAGGAGACAATATACTTTGATGTTATTTATTATTTTTTTATTTAAAATATCATCCCATCGCAATTGAAAATGAAAATACCTTTTTAGTAAAAAATCAAACTCCGCTTTTGTATTGTTCTTGTATTGCTTTTTATTATTATGTTTTTTCATGTCCGAATTCGTATAATCTTCAACATCTTTTTCTTGGTTTGAAAGAGTAGATTCAAGGTTTGCTTGGTCCACGGATTCTTTTTGCTCTTTATTTCGTTTTTTTAATTCAAGAGATTTTTTTTCATTGGAGGGTATTGATATAAAAGTATCTTTTTTTTTATTTCCAGCAATGCTTTTGTTTTCAATATCAGTAGCGTTTTCATTTATATTAGAATCTAAAAGAAGTGGTTTTTTTGGTATAACCCACGGTTTATTTTTATACAAATTATAAAATATCAAAAATTCTGGGAAGAACCAACGTTCAAGATTTGATACGGGGCGATTTAATATTTCTTCATTCATTCCCATCCAATCAAAAAAACTTTTTTGATTGGATAAATTTATTTCTTGATCTTGATGAATCGTGAGATAAAAAAAATTTTGCTTTTTTATTTTATCAATTGTTTGATAATTATTAAATTTAGCCTTAGTAGATTTTTTATTACTGCTTGGGTCAGTATCAATATTGATCCAAGCTTCGATATCTATTTTGTTTCTAAGACAAAAATGGATAATTCTCCAATCAAAATATTTTCTATCCAGATTTTTCTCCATATCTCTAATACCATCTTGTACTCGATCATTATTGATAAGAATAATAGGAATACCTTCCATCATATAAAAAGATTTTCGTTTATTTGTGTTGGAATTCGAAAAAACTTCTTGGTTATTTTTTACGTGTAATGGGAATTCATAAATTGAAGAGTCCTTCGTATCTTCAGAATTAATAGATTTATATGCTAACCGATCATATCTATATTGTTTTTTAAAATTCTCTTTTTCATTCAGCAATGAAGCCATTTCAAAAAATTTTCGTTTTTCGTAGTGACTAAATTTCATTTTTTTAGATGAATTGCCTAAATCCTTATTTTGATTCATCCAGTGGTGATTGAATCTATTTCGCCATTTTTGTGGTACTAGTCTAGACCACCTAATGTGAGATATATCATATTGATAATGATTCCTTAACCAATTTGTCCATTGATTTATTCCAGAATTCTGACCATTCTTATGTCTTAATTGAGAAAGAAAAAGTTCTTGTGTTTCAACAAAATAACCCTTTATTTCATTTTTAATAAATGGAGCAGCTCCATTATATTGAAAGACAGATTTTAACTTAGAAAAATCGAAATTAATAAATTGGGTTTGTGAAAGTTTGTAAAATACATAGGCTTGTGAAAAGTAGGATAAATCACAAAAAGTATTTGAATTCTTATTACTAATATTCGTATTATATATTGCCTTTTTTATAGTCGAAATAAAGTGAATTAAACTTTGATTTGTTTTATCCATTTTTTCTTGATTTGTTTCATTATTGGTAATGTATTTATTAATAATTTTTTTTATTGATTCAAGAAGTGATTGTGTATTGATCCTAGGACTATGAATGATCCACAGAAAGATATTTGTGTATATTCTTTCACTGAAAAATTTTATAAAAAAATGTGATTTGCGTATTAGTCGAGCATTTTTTCTTTTTACTATCTGCCAAATATTTTTTTGTGATTCCAACCTTTTATCATCATCACTTATTTTGTTTTTGTTAAAATGAATATTTCGATCCGGAATTAGAAATCCTCGCTTTTTTTCGTTTGTAATTTTTTCTATTTGATTTATGATCGTGTTTGTTCTATCCGTTAGATCTTGCATTTTTTTTTCTGTCAACGAAAAATTTGTCCAATTCTGAGGTATAGTTTCAAAGGACGGTGGTATAGTTTCAACGGACGATTCATGAATCATCAGATTACTTATTATCAAATCTTTTTTAGTTTTACTCAATTCATATACTTTTTTTTTTCTCAATCCAAATAATAATAGAATTGGATTTATTTTTGAAAGTTCTTTTTTTATTTCTTTTAAAACCAGAATCCTTTTAATGACCCATTTTTTTATTTCTTTTGAAACATTTAGAAACAATTTTGTTTTTTCTTTAAAAATTCTTAGAATTAGAAAGCATTTATTTTTCAATTTTCTAATTTTTCTTTTAAGTTCTTTAAAAATGGGTTCAAAAAATGAACGTTGTTTTCTGGGAGAATCAAAAGGGAATTCCGCTTCCATTCCAAAAATTGTTAAAAAACAAGAATCATTTTTTAAATCTTTATTTTTCATTGGATCGTTATAAGGGGCTCGTGGGTTAGATCTATGCCAAGGTTTCAGACGAAAAGGAAATAGGATCTTAATCTGAATACCGTCTGTTAACCAGTTTTTTGGAAATTCTTTTTCTGATAATTGAACGCCATTATAGGTGCATTTAACATACATTTCTCGATTCCAATCTTTAAAATCCTCGGACCACTCGGGAAATTGAAACAATAGCATACGGGCGGTGTTTTTAATTATTATCAATGAAGGCAATAGAATATATTTTCTAAGAATCGATTGGGTTACTAACAAAAAACCTCTTATTACTTGAGCAAGTAAAATACTATCCCAGGCTTCCGCTATTTCTATACGGACTTTCTCCTTTCTTTTGGCTTCCTCTTTTTTATACTCTTCTCTTTTTTTTTGACTTTCTTCTGTAGTTTTTTCTTTAGAATCCGAAATTTTGAGTTCTGTGTTTGTCCACATACCATTTTTCAAAATTAGGTTTATACGTTCAGAAATATCAAAAGAAAAAATGCGGGATTTATCTATTCGGTCCAAAAAGAGGGGGGAATGCACATCTGCCTCAAAGAATTTCCAAATAACTATTTTACGTCTTTGAGTACGCACAGAGCCTTTGATTAAGTCTCGACGAAAATCCGATTGTTGTGAATAACGTATCAAAGCTACTTCGTCTGGTTGATCAGTATTATTAGTTTCTTGAGTATTACTATAAGTATCAGTATTCTGTTGGTTATCAGTAAAAATAACTACACGTTTTGCTTTTCTTGAGCGAATCTGATGATTTTCTACTCCACTTTCCGGGTTTTCTCCCTCCTGTTGTTCCAAATCGTTAATTAATTTGTATGACCATCGAGGGACTTTTTTATGGATTTCTTCTAGTGCAATAGATTTTTTTTTTATCGTTTTCTCATTTTGAAGAGTTGTATCTGCATCAAATAAAAATTTGAAAATTTTTATTCTATCTTCTGAATCAATTCTTACTTGTTCGTGTTCAGGAACTAAAAACGGTCTTTTAAAATTTAAACTTGATGTTGATTTTACAGCAAATTCATTGATTAAGTTCAATAAATAATCCATTTGCTTTACACATGTTTTTCTATCAAATGAATTTAGTTTTTGTTCAAACTCCAGGCGATTAATAATAAGAAGGATACTATGAATCTTATTTATTAAAAACTTTTCCATATAATTTTTTCTAGAAATTTCATTTTTAATTGATAGTGAAAACAATTTTTTTAGTCGTCCGCGATAGGGTCCATTTAAGAAAGGATCATATATTTTTGGTAAATATTCTTTTTTAGTCTTATCATTACACAACCGAGTTCTTTTTTCGAGTACATTCAGAACAACAGATTCTTTAGTGGGAGTTTGAGCTATTTGTTTATCTAGGTTTTTTACTCTATTTATAAAATTTTTGCTTATATTTTTCTGTTTATATTCATTGGTATAACTCCGCTGATTATAAAATTCATTTGAGGAGACTTTTTCCTTTGGAAACAGAGATGTCTTTCTTTGCATCATTTCTAAAAAAGTTGCCAAACTCGGGGGGTATGTAAAAGCTATTCTTTCTTTTCCATCACTTTG